ATCCATGGGCTACTTCCTCAAAATTTCCGAGAATTTGAACATCAAAAGAATTCGCTTGATGGTGGTAAAGGTAAATCATTTTTGAATTATATCGGTAATTCCTTAAATTCATTTTCTTTTGAATTAACACCCAATTTTTGTTTGAAAAACTGTTCTTTATTGGCAGAACAAAGAAAAATTGACTCAGAAAGTCAAGCAAAATCTTTGAAATTTGTATTCGATATAATTACAATTGATCCAAATGATCAAACAACAACTAGAAAAAAATCTATTGGAATGGAAGAAATCAGTAAAGAGGTTTCTCGATGGTCATATAAATTGACCAATCTTCTGGAAGAACAGGAGGAAGAAAATGAGGAAAAAGCGACGGAAGATCATGAAATTCGTTCAAGAAAAGCCAAACGTGTGATAATTTATACTGAAAATGAGAATAATACCCATTTTTTTACTTTTACTAATACGAATATTACTAGTAATAGTGATGAAAGAGAAGAGGTGTCTTTGATACGCTACCCGCAACAATCGGATTTTCGTAGGGATTTAATAAAAGGATCCATGCGTACTCAAAGACGTAAAACAGTTATTTGGAAAACGTTTCAAGCAAATGCGCATTCCCCGCTTTTTTTTGATCGAATAGACAAAACATTTTTTTTTTCTTCTTTTGATATCTCTGAAATGATGAATCTCATTTTTAGGAATTCGGTCGAGAGAGAACCGGAATTGAAAATTTCCATTTACAAAAAAAATAAAAAAAGAAACGAGAAGAAAAGAGAGGAAAATGAACGGATAGCACTATCAGAAAGTTGGGATAACGTTATGTTTTCTCAAACAACAAGAAGTTTGCTGTTATTAACCCAATCCTTTCTTAGAAAATACATTGTATTGCCTTCATTGATAATTGCTAAAAATATTGGTCGTATATTATTATTCCAATCCCCCGAGTGGGATGAGGATTTGAAGGAATGGAATAGAGAAATGCATGTTAAATGCACCTATAATGGTGTTCAATTATCGGAAACAGAATTTCCCAAAGATTGGTTAACAGACGGTATTCAGATAAAGATTATATTTCCTTTCTTTCTTAAACCTTGGCGAAGATCTAAAAAACGATCTCATCATAGAGATCCAATGAAAAAAAAAGGAAAAAAACAAAATTTTAGTTTTTTAACAGTTTGGGGAATGGAAACAGAAGTTCCTTTTGGTTCTCCCCGAAAACGACCTTCTTTTTTTGAACCCATTTATAAAGAACTCCCCAAAAAAATTAGAAAAAAAATTAGAAAAGTCAAAAAGGATTTTTTTTTCGTTCTAAAAGTTTTTAAAGAAAAGAAAATATGTATCAAAATAGTTCTAGTTATAAAACAAAAAATGAAGGAACTTGCAAAAGTAAACCCCATTTTCTTATTTGAATTGAGGAAGGTAAAAGTATATGAACCGAATGAAAATGTAAGAGATTCTAAAATAAATAATAAGATTATTCGCGAATCAACCATTCGAATTCGATCCATGAATTGGGCAAATTACTCACTCATAGAAAAAAAAATAAAGTATCTTGCTGATAGGACAGTCACAATCAGGAATCAAATAGAACTAGAACAAATCACAAAAGACAAGAAAAAAAAAGTTCTAACTTGTGATGATAAAAAATCGGAATCACAGAAACATATTTTGCAGATATTTAAAAGAAAAAAGATCCGATTTATACGTAAATTAATTTTTTTTATGAAATCATTCATTGAAAAAATATACATAGATATCTTTCTACGTATGATTACTATTTTTAGGATCAATGCACAATTTTTTTTTGAATCAACAAAAAAAATTATCACAAAATCGATTTACAACGATGAAACAAATCGAGAAGGAATTGATGAAACAGATCAAAATACAATGAACTTTATTTCGACTATAAAAAAATCGTTTTCTAATACTAATATCAGTAATAGTAATTCAAATATTTATTATAATAATGATTTGTCCTCCTTGTCCCAAGCATATGTATTTTACAAATTATCACAAACCCAATTACTTAACAAGTATCACTTGAGATCTGTACTTCAATATCCCAGGACCCATTCTTTTATTAAGGATAAAATCAAGGATTATTGTATGACACGAGGAATATTTGATTCCAAATCAAAGCAAATTTATAAGTCTGGAAAAAATGAATGGAAAAACTGGTTAAAGGGTCATTATCAATACAATTTATCTCAGACAAAATGGTCCCGATTAGTACCTCAAAAGTGGCGAAATAGAATCAACCAACGTTCTACGATTCAAAATAAAAACTCAATGAAATTTGATTCAAATAAAAAAGAAAAAGACCAATTAATTCATTACATGAAACAAAATTACTATGCGTTGGCAGTGGATTCATTGACGAGTCAAAAAGAAAAATTGAAAAAACACTACAGATATTATCTTTTATCACATAAATATATGAATTATGGGAATAGGAAGGACTCATATATTTATGAATCAACATTACAAGTAAAAGGAGACCAAGAAATTCCATACAATTTCAATACACTGAAACCCGAATCATTTTATGTATTGGTAAGTATAGCTATTAGTAATTATCTAGAAAAGGAATATATTATTGCTACACATAAAAATCTGGATAGAAAATATTTTGATTGTAGAATTCTCCATATTTGTCTTAGAAAAAATATCGACATTGAGACCTGGACCAATACGCATATCAGCACCAAAATGGAGAAAAATACTAAGACTGAAAACAAAATTATCAATAAATTGAAAAAAAAAGATATTTTTTCTCTTACAATTCATCAAGGAATTAAACCATCCCATCAAAAAAAACGCTTTTTTGATTGGATGGGAATGAATCAAGAAAAGGTTTATTGTACCATATCAAATCTAGAACCCTGGTTCTTCCCAGAATTTGTGCCACTTTTTGATGCATATAAGATTAAACCATGGATCATACCAATCAAATTACTTCTTTTTAATTTTTATTTCTATGAAAATATTAGTCAAAAAAAAAAAAATCTTCAGATATCATCTAATCAAAAAGAATATCTTAAATTAGAAAATTCCAACCAAGAAAAAAACGAACAACAGGGACAAGAAAATCTTGGATCAGATCTACGAAAACAAAACAAAAAAAATATTGAAGACAATTACACGGGATCAGACATTAAAAAAAGTCAAAAGAAAAGACAACCCAAGAAAAAGAAGGAAGCAGAACTCGATTTTTTCCTGAAAAAATATTTCCTTTTTCAATTAAGATGGGATGACTCCTTGAATCAAAGAATGATCGATAATATCAAGGTATATTGTCTCCTACTTAGACCGATAAATCCAAGGGAAATTGCTATATCCTCGATTCAAAGAGGAGAAATATATCTGGATATAATGCTAATTCAGAAAAATCTAGTTCTTACAGAATTGGTAAAAAACGGAATATTGATTATCGAGCCGATTCGTTTATCTATAAACGGGGATGGAAAATTTATTATATATCAAACCCTAGGTATTTCATTGATCGATAAAATTAAGCACCAAACTAACAGAAAATGGATAAAAAAAAGATATGCTGATAAGAAGAATTTTGATAAATCCGTTGCAAGACACGGCAATATGCTTGTGGATGGAGACAAAAGTAATTATGATTTCTTTGTTCCTGAAAATATTCTATCTCCTAGACGTCGTAGAGAATTGAGAATTCTAATTTGTTTTAATTCTCGTAATTGGAATTTTGTGGATAGAAATCTAGTATTTTGCAATGAAAACAACATAAGAAACTCTGGAAAATTTTTGAATGAGGACAAGCATTGTAATACTAATACAGATACAAATAAATTCATTAAATGCAAATTGTTTCTTTGGCCCAATTACCGATTAGAAGATTTAGCTTGTATGAATCGCTATTGGTTTAATACCAATAATGGCAATCGTTTCAGTATGTCAAGGATATATATGTATCCACGATTCAGAATTTGTTAATAGCATATTTCCTATTAATAGTATATTTCCTATATATCTGTGATATTTTTCGGTAGATAAAAGCCGAAAGATATACATATACGCTGTATTACATTCTGGTACATGACACGGATCTAATGGCGTATCAACTCAATTGGATCTAGGACGAAATCGGCAGAAGGCAGAATCTTTTTAGGTACAAAGAAACTATTCTCTTCCATGAATGTAGAAATGTATTTTCTCTTTCTTTTCTATCCAAATCAAATTGAAAATTTGATTTGGATAAAATCAAAATAAAAAAATAGGAAAAAATCAAAATTTTTGTGTGTACTAGATTAAAATAACTGACATAAAGATTATTATTTTGATTTTTCCTGATCGATTTGGTAAAGTAAAATAAATCTATGGGAAAGAAAAAAAAGATAGAAAAATTTTTTTATGATCAAAAATTCATTCATCTCAGTTATTTCACAAGAAGAAAAAGAAGAAAACAAGGGTTCTGTTGAATTTCAAGTATTAAGTTTCACCAGTAAGATACGTAGACTTACTTCACATTTGGAATTGCACAAAAGAGATTTTTTATCCCAAAGAGGTCTACGAATAATTCTGGGAAAACGTCAACGGCTCCTGGCTTATTTGTCAAAGAAAAATAGAGTCCGTTATAAGAAATTAATGGATCAGTTGGATATTCGGGAGCCAAAAACTCGTTAATTTATTTAATCGTTTGAATTTTTTTTTAATAGTTATTTTATTAGATTTTTCATTTTGATGAACCTCGTTTTGAGGAATTCGTGGAATAATGAATTAAGGAAGAAAAAATATGACTATACCGGTTACAAGAAAAGATCTCATGATAGTCAATATGGGTCCTCACCACCCATCAATGCATGGTGTTCTTCGACTGATCGTTACTCTCGATGGTGAAGATGTTATTGATTGTGAACCCATATTGGGATATTTACACAGAGGGATGGAAAAAATAGCAGAAAACCGAACAATTATACAATATCTTCCTTATGTAACACGTTGGGATTATTTAGCTACTATGTTCACAGAGGCAATAACGGTAAATGCACCAGAACAATTGGAAAATGTTCAAGTACCTCAGAGAGCCAGTTATATCAGAGTAATTATGCTGGAGCTGAGCCGTATAGCTTCTCATTTGTTATGGCTTGGACCTTTTATGGCAGATATCGGTGCGCAGACTCCTTTTTTCTATATTTTCAGAGAGAGAGAATTGTTATATGATTTATTCGAAGCCGCCACAGGTATGCGAATGATGCATAATTATTTCCGCATCGGAGGAGTAGCTGCTGATCTACCTCATGGCTGGATAGATAAATGTTTGGATTTCTGCGATTATTCTTTAACAGGAGTTGTTGAATATCAAAAACTTATTACACGGAATCCCATTTTTTTGGAACGAGTTGAAAGAGTGGGCATTATTGGTGGAGAGGAAGCAATAAATTGGGGTTTATCAGGACCAATGTTACGAGCTTCCGGAATCCAATGGGATCTTCGTAAGGTTGATCATTATGAGTGTTACAATGAATTCGACTGGGAAGTCCAATGGCAAAAAGAAGGAGATTCATTAGCTCGTTATTTAGTACGAATAGGTGAAATGGGGGAATCCATAAAAATTATTCAACAGGCTCTAGAAGGAATTCCTGGAGGTCCCTATGAGAATTTAGAAGTCCGACGCTTTGATAGAGCAAAAAATTCCGAATGGAATGATTTTGAATATAGATTTATTAGTAAAAAACCTTCACCCAATTTTGAATTGTCGAAACAAGAACTTTATGTCAGAGTAGAAGCCCCAAAAGGAGAATTAGGAATTTATTTGATAGGGGATAATAGCATTTTCCCCTGGAGATGGAAAATTCGTCCACCCGGTTTCATCAATTTGCAAATTCTTCCTCAGCTAGTTAAAAGAATGAAATTGGCTGATATCATGACGATACTAGGTAGTATAGATATCATTATGGGAGAAGTTGATCGTTGAAATGATAATTGATACGACAGAAGTACAAGCTATCAATTCTTTTTCTACATTGGAATCCATAAAAGAAATCTATGGACTCATATGGATGTTTGTATCCATTTTTACCCTTATATTTGGAATCATAATAGGAGTACTAGTAATTGTATGGTTAGAAAGAGAAATATCTGCAACGATACAACAACGTATTGGGCCTGAATATGCCGGTCCGTTGGGAATTCTTCAAGCTCTAGCAGATGGGACTAAATTACTTTTTAAGGAGGACCTACTTCCATCTAGAGGAGATATTCGTTTGTTTAGTGTCGGACCGTCTATAGCGGTCATATCAATTCTACTAAGTTATTTAGTAATTCCTTTTGGGTACCGCCTTGTTTTAGGTGATCTCAGTATAGGTGTTTTTTTATGGATCACCATTTCAAGTATTGCCCCTATTGGGCTTCTTATGTCAGGATATGGATCGAATAATAAATATTCTTTTTCAGGTGGTCTACGAGCTGCTGCTCAATCTATTAGTTATGAAATACCATTAACTCTATGTGTGTTATCAATATCTCTACGTGTGATTCGTTGGAACATGAACTTTTACCTCTTTCCTAGAAATAAATAAAGAAAAGAGGTTGAATGTATTGAATAGATATTTTTTTTTATTCATCAATGAGTTAAACCAGATAGTTATATGAGTGAAACAAAACAGCTTATAAATATAAATTTGCAGTAAGAAGAGAGAATCTCATTCCCTATGTACAAGAATGAAGTAAAAGTAAACATAAGCAGCGTAAACTGTTTACCCCAAGATTGAGATTCGTTGATTAGTCATCATATCTTGAAGCGGGTGCAAAAGATCAACTGTATGGAGTTTCCACTACTGCCTTGTATGTATTAACATACCGGGGATCAATCAAAAATCGGTGGACAGTTAGGAACACCAAGGTACACAAAGGATTAGTAATGGGGATAATGTAAGGTATCAAAAAAAGAGATATTTCTGCATAAAACGAATCATAATAAGGGCTTTAAGTTGGTAGAAATGATCAAGAAGTACCTCCCTACGATTCCGATCTCGAGTATGCTCCTATTCACTGATTAAAGAAATAACTATCAAGAACGAATTAATCCTTTATTTTTTTTCTAAATACCTTCTTCTGAGACAGAAGAACAGGAACAAAAGAAATGGAATGCAATAATCGAATGAATGAATAAAAATTTTTATAAAATAAAAAAAGATCTTTATTTTTTTTTTCTTTCCTATATCCGTATTCATACATACGGAATTCTTATCATGATTCATGAACTAATGCCTATATATATATTGATAACAAATATTTTATTGAAAGATTAAGTTATTACCGAACAAAGAAAAATTATCATTATAAGGATGAGATCAATTCGAAAGCACTTTTTTCTTATTCTAGCGGACAGAATTCCATTGGTCTAATTTGGGACTCTCCGATGTATCTTTATTCGATCTATCCTCCAAAGAGGGCGAAAATACCGAACCAGTCCTTACATTTATTTGTGGCCATAGAGGAGCCGTATGAAGCTGAAGTTTCATGTACGGTTTTGTAATAGCGATGGGAACAGTGATGTTATTATCGACTATGATTATCTAATAGTTCAAGTACAGTTGATATAGTTGAAGCACAGTCAAAATATGGTTTTTGGGGGTGGAATCTGTGGCGTCAACCTATAGGGTTTATTGTTTTTCTAATTTCTTCTCTAGCCGAATGTGAGAGATTGCCATTTGATTTACCGGAAGCAGAGGAGGAATTAGTAGCAGGTTATCAAACCGAATATTCAGGTATCAAATTTGGTTTATTTTATATTGCTTCTTACCTAAATCTATTACTTTCTTCATTATTTGTAACAGTTCTTTACTTAGGTGGGTGGAATTTTTCTATTCCGTATATATCTATTCCTGAACTGTTCGGAATAAAAAAAATAGCCGGAGTTTTTGGAATGACAATTGGTATCTTTATTACATTAGCTAAAGCTTATTTGTTTCTGTTCATTCCTATCACAACAAGATGGACTTTGCCTAGGATAAGAATGGACCAACTATTAAATCTTGGATGGAAATTTCTTTTACCCATTTCTTTAGGTAATCTATTATTGACAACTTCTTCCCAACTTGTTTCACTATAAATAAGAAAATACGATAACGATATTCCAGATTCATAACCTCTTTCAAACAAGAGAAAGAAACATCAATTTATTCCTGGATATTTACAATATGTTCTCTATGGTGACTGGGTTCATGAATTATAGTCAACAAACAATACGAGCTGCAAGGTATATTGGTCAAAGTTTCGTAATTACCTTATCCCACACAAATCGTTTACCTATAACTATTCAATATCCTTATGAAAAATCGATCACATCAGAGCGTTTCCGTGGTCGAATCCACTTTGAATTTGATAAATGTATTGCTTGTGAAGTATGTGTTCGTGTATGCCCGATAGATCTACCCGTTGTTGATTGGAGATTTGAAAGAGATATTAAAAAAAAACAATTGCTTAATTACAGTATTGATTTTGGGGTCTGTATATTTTGTGGTAATTGTGTCGAGTATTGTCCAACAAACTGTTTATCAATGACTGAAGAATATGAACTTTCTACTTCTGATCGTCACGAATTGAATTATAATCAAATTGCTTTGGGGCGGTTACCAATGTCAATAATTGGAGATTACACAATTCAAACAGTTATGAATTCGACTCAAATCAAAATAGACAAAGATAAACCCTTTGATTCAAGAACGATTACCAATTACTAAGATTTTGTTTTGATATAAAAGACCCAAGCTTTTTTTATTTTGTTTGGTCAGTAACTACATAACTAATAATTATTGATTGTTGAGAATTATTCTTTGATTTAAACTGAGAATATATTTTATTTTTCGTGATGATTTCGAAATATACAATCCCCATTACTCTTTTCTCGATAATTTTATCTATATCTACATTAATTCATATAAAAAAAGTTTGAATTCAATTAGGAATGTATCATATACAAGAAAAAAAGGGGTTACCCCTTTTCCTTTCCTGGACCATTCAGTAAGGTCATGAAATATTTCGACTTATTTATTAATTTCTCATTTTAATAATGGATTTACCTGGACCAATACATGATATTCTTGTAGTATTTTTTGGATCAGTTCTTGTATTAGGAGGTCTGGGAGTAGTATTACTTACCAATCCCATTTTTTCTGCCTTTTCGTTGGGATTGGTTCTTGTTTGTATATCCTTATTCTATATTCTATCGAATTCCTATTTTGTAGCTGCCGCACAGCTCCTTATTTATGTTGGAGCCATAAATGTCTTAATCATATTTGCTGTAATGTTCATGAATGGTTCAGAATATTCCAATGATTCCTATTTTTGGACCATTGGAGATGGGGTCACTTCACTGGTTTGTACAAGTATTCTTTTTTCACTAATTACTATTATCCCAGATACGTCATGGTACGGAATTTTTTGGACTACAAGATCAAGCCAGATTATAGAACAGGACCTAATAAGTAACATTCAACAAATTGGGATTCATTTATCAACAGATTTTTATCTTCCGTTTGAACTCATTTCCATAATTCTTTTAGTTTCCTTGATAGGTGCAATTACTATGGCTCGTCAATAATAAATACTTAGATTAGAATTTAATTCTAAGATTTATAAATTATAAGTAAGATTTATAAATTCTGAATAAATAAAATAAATGGAAAGGTTTAAGGTTTTTATAAGGTTTTTAATTAAACCCATCTATTGCCAATACCTTCTTTTATTCTGTAATCGTTCTATTCTAATCAATCGAATCGGTTGAATTGTTGTTCATATTGAAATGAATCGAGATTGATAAGGAGTTAGTCAATGATGTTCGAGCATGTACTTTTTTTGAGTGTCTATTTATTCTCTATCGGTATCTATGGATTGATCACAAGTCGAAAGATGGTTAGAGCACTTATGTGTCTTGAGCTTATACTCAATTCGGTTAATATCAATCTCGTAACATTTTCTGATATATTTGATGGTCGCCAATTAAAAGGCGACATTTTCTCAATCTTTG